CTACATTTGGATTACTTGTTAATGGTTGATCAAGCTTGATGGATTCACCTTCTGAAACAAGAAGTTCTGGTCCTGGAGGTATAATATCAACCACTTGACGTCCTTCTGATGCATCAACTATGGTTATTTCATATCCCCCCTTTTCTTTACGTGCTATTCTGCTTACTATACCAGCTGATGTAGCATTATAGACTGTATTGTTACTCTTACTACCATCAGGATAAATCTGACCCCTTCCTCTGTTCCCACCTACATATATGGGATATTTTAAGAAGTGAACGTCTTTTTTCGTAGCAGGGTCGGGGGAAAGAATAGGAAAGACAATTTCACTATATTTCTGACCGGAAACAGGACCTATCACAAGAATATTTCTTTTATTAGGACGATAAAACTGAAAAGAAAGATTGCCCATCTTTTCTTTCATTTCGGGAGAAATACGATCGGGAGGGGCTAATTCGAATCCCTCGGGTAAAATAAGAACAGCTCCTACATTCAAAGCTCCTTTTTTACCATTAGCAAGAACTTGTTTCAGTTGCATATCATAAGGAATTCGAACAACTGCTTCAAATACAGTATCAGGAAGTACAGCTTGCGGAACTTCAATATCCACGGGCTTATTAGCTAAATGGCAATTGGCACATACAATTCGCCCAGTTGCTTCTCGTGGATTTTCATAACCCTGCTGCGCAAAAATGGGATATGCATTTGAAATAGATGCTCGAGTTATTATATATATCATGATCAATACATAAATGGATCGAGTCATCTGTTCTTTTACCCAAGAAAAAGTCTTTCTATTTTGCATGGTCCAATCATTGATCCCCGGAATTTCTACAATAAATTCGATAGGTAACTAGTAGAATTCCCTATCCACGAGTTTGCCATTGTATTGATTGTACTGAAAGAATTGTACTGGTGGAATATAGTATGAATACCTTGAATTGAAAAGGTAGAAGTATAAAGAATAAGTAAGATTAAAAATGATTTCTTTATACACGAAGAAAGATTCTGATTTGATTGATATCAAAAGATCTAATGAATTATTCATTCATTCATTGAATGATAAATTACTACAAGCGAAGGAGATACACGATTTAAAAAACGGAAGATCCAATATTTCACAATTGTATCTAGAATCACTGGAAAAGTGGAAACAAGACCAGATATAATCTGATCATTCTGAGCCAATCCAAAATCGTTGTAGATCGAACCAATCATTAGTTCCCAACCATGGGTCGAGTGAAATCCGATCCATAAATCAGTAACTAAAAGAATCGAAAAAGCTTTGATTGTATCACTTAAGTTATAGAGAAATTCCTGAATCCAAGAATTTAGAATGAAAAGTTCTTCATTACCCAGAACAAAATAACCACTTAGAATAGCGAAACAGATTAGATTTGTAGAGAAATGCAAAATGATATGGAAATGAGATTCATTGTGTCTTTGGACCAATTGTATTGTTTCCTTGTGCATTCCTATACGAAGCCTTTGCATATGTGTCTCCGAGTACTCCTTTATCATCTCGTCCAACAGGAATAGTTCTTCTAATTCCATAAATCTTTCTAGAACATTTTTCTCTTGAATATCATTCAAAAGGATTTCGGATTGCCTGGTATTCCACCAATTCAGAATCCAAGTTTCTAGACATTTCTTAAATGAAAGAGAAACCCACCAGGGCAAAAAGAGTATAGACACAAGATATGGGAGGGAAGCCAATGCTTTCTTTTTTTTCATTCTGTATCTGTGATGTGAATTGTTAATGAACCTGTTTCATTCGTCGATTCTATCTGAGATTTCTATGAAGCACGAGTTATATAACAAGAGCCTATAACTCTAACAAGAACCAAGAACAAGGTATCGAACCTATGGATCTTTTCCTATTTTTGTTTTTGTGTAAGAATTGAGTCTTTGGATCTAGAATAGAACATAGAAGAAGGCCCTTTTCGAATGAAAAAAAAAAGAAGTAAATACTCTTTCCATATTCCAGAGATCTCTATTAGGCAAATTGTAACCGATTTCCTCTTCATTTCTTACTTTCCATGAAGACTCGAAAACCCATTTGAACTAACGAATATAATTTGGATTTAAAGACGAACCCTACCGGATCCTTTAATTCTTTTATTTCTATTTCGAATTCGAAAGATTTCACTGTCTAACCGCAGCGCGGGGATAGGGTATCAATTCAAAGGCCTAAAAAGAGGAATTAGATTTTACGAAAACAAAAGACATGTTAGGATATTTGATGAATCTATGCTTATTAGACCTTTTACTAGTATAAAGAGTGAAGCTGGACACCATGTGTATGCGTATAAAAAAAAGTTTTTGTGTACAAATAGTTTATATTCTCCTTAATCTATTTTAAAATCTATTTTATTTGATTAGTTATATTCTATTTTCTGAATATTGTTCCATATACTTCCTCCTGCTTTTGAGATGCATTAAGTTCCTTCTCTCATGCTGAGATTGATTCTTCAGTTCATTTCAAAATACTTCAATGGGTACGCGCAAGAAATAGGCCAATTCGGCAGCTTTTTGTTCAATTTCTCGTGGAGTCAAATTCTCATCAGTACGGGTCAAGGGAATGGCTCCTTGGCCCCTGATTTCCATATAAAGGACACGACGAGGAAAAAGACCCTCTCTCACCTCCATTCTGATTGATTGGATATCTTTCAGAAAGAAACGAAGGAAGATGCGACGATTTCTTCCAGGAAATCCCCAACGAAAAAGGGACATTATCCCTTCTTTTCTATCGAATCGGTCATAACCACTACCTACATTCCATGAAATTGTGCACCACAAATAAGAACTAATGAATAGACCTGCGATCCCATAGAAAGACATCACGATTCCTTGTGGGAAAAAAGGAATTTGCTGAGACGGAAATACGGATATCAGATTTTTACCAAGATAACTGGAAGTTCCAACCACTAAGAATCCTAGTGAACCTAAAAAAAGGATACAGGCCCAGCAAAAATTACTTGTTTTTCGAGACCCCGTTATAAGTTCTATCCATAGAAGTTCTGATCGCCAGTTCATACTATACTAGATCCAGTTGCATTCGATTGGAATTGAGAGAATAACCCAAATGGATTTGACTCGACTTTATTGCTTGATCCCGAAGTAACTTTCATCAACTAGCAGCATTCCGACGGGAACCATTAGGAATAATTGGTTAGATACATTGAGTTTCTATTTCAAATATTTTTCAAAAAAGATTTGCTGATCGTTTTGAATTTAATCATTTAATTTATTAAGCTATAACCACATATACATGCATTAATGCGTATATTATGCATCGGCATACATAACAAAACCACTCTTCCATTTGTTTTCGGAAAGGCCACATATCATATATCCTACCATATTACATTAAAAAAACATCTGTATGATGATCCAGTGTTGAAAGAAATTGATGAGATTTGGTTCCATCATATTTAGACAATCTTATTTCTTTGGACATAAAGAGATAAAGAAGCCATTGCGATTGCCGGAAAGACTAGGCCCACTAAAGGAACAAAAATAGAGGGAAAGTTCAAATCTATCATAGAATGGGTGCCTCGATTTCATATTTGTACCTATTATAATTATAAATTATAATTATAAAGATATCTTATGATAAGTCTATCTATTAGAAAGAATATTAAGATAATCTTAATATGAAGTATTTCAGAATCAATAACGAATGTAGAACTAAATGAAGTGTACCTATTCCTCTTTCTACACGAATATGTATGAGAATCCGCTTTCAGAAATTGGATTCTTCTTCTCCCATCCTTATCTTCATCGTCTTTTCTATCTTTCCTTTCAAAACACCTTTTTTGTTTTGAAAGGAAAGATAGAAAAGAGTTTCTTATGAGTTCCCGACTTTAACCAATCTTATCCAACAAACAGGGATTCCTAGTGAAAAACGGGGATTCTCGGTAAATAGAAAGAACCTCTATATTCTTATTATTTGTTATTTGAATATTTCTATTTTATTTATTTGATTTGAGATTTCTTCTTTTTTACTATTTTCTTTTCATTTTTTCGATATCTTTTTTTATCTATTTTTCGTTGTTCTATATTCTATATATGAATATGTCAAAAGGACGAAGAAATTTCTTTTTATTTCCCGGATTTCTCGGAAGGAGAAAGAAATCCTTTTTTATCTTGTCGATAGAGGGATGCTTATTTCTAATCAGGAAGAGAGGTAGAATAAAAAAAGGATCCGGGTAATTATCCAAAACTTCTGACTCTTACTACACTTATAACTGATGTCAAAAAAAAAAACACCATCTTCTTAGTTTTGTTTTTTTCATTCTAATGAACTAAATGCTTATTCGCTACAAAGAAAAATAACTGAAGCTAGCGCTATACTTCCATTTGAAAATGAAGAATTTCAATCTTTTTTAAAATCTTTTTTTAATCTTGATTCAAGGGAAGGAAACCATGTAGCTGAAATAACTCATTCAGAACACCCTTTAAAGGATTACGTGGTACGATTGGGTCGAATAAGCCCTTATCGAATAAATACTCAGCCGCTTGTGAACCGTCGGGTACTGTCTTTTTCAATGTTTGTTCAATTACTCTTTTACCCGCAAACGCAATGTAGGCATTAGGTTCAGCAATAATGATATCTCCCAACATACCAAAACTCGCTGTAACTCCGCCAGTTGTAGGAGATGTAAGGATTGATACATAGAATAACTTTTTCTTTGATTGATAATCATATGAAGCAGAAGATATTTTAGCCATTTGCATCAAGCTCAAACTCCCTTCTTGCATGCGTGCTCCTCCAGAAGCACACACAATAATGACAGGTAGAGATCGATTAGTAGCATACTCGATCAAACGGGTGATTTTCTCACCTACTACGGATCCCATACTACCTCCCATAAACTGAAAATCCATAACTCCAATTGCTATGGGAATACTATTTAGTTGACCTACGCCCGTTTGAACAGCTTCAGTTAAACCCGTTTTTCTTTGATAAAAAGAGATGCGATCTATATAAGGTTCCTCCTCTGAATGAAATTCTATGGGGTCCATAGAGACCATATCTTGATCCATAGGCTCCCAAGTGCCAGGATCAATAAAGAGTTCGATTCTATCTGAACTACTCATTTTCAAATGATATCCGCAGTATTCACAAATATTCATTTTTGAACTAAAGAATTTCTTATAATTTAATCCATAACAATTATCACATTGAACCCATAACTCTTTGTATTTTGTATTTATATCGAAATCATTAGATCTTTCTCTTATATTGAAATAACTGCTACTAGTTTTGATACTAGAATTTCTACTTTCAATACTACTTATACTTTCCGTACAAATGAAACTAGAAAGGTAACTGTCGATACCACTGTAAATGTCACTATCCAGACTGATTTCAAAACGAATATAACTATCAATGCAACTATTAATGTGATTATTCCAATTAGATTGAGTATCATACATGGAATAATAATAGTAGTAATTACTACTATTCGATCCACTATTCAAATAACTAGGAAAAAGAATCTCTAGTTCACTCAAAAAAGAACTAGCATTGTCAATATCAAAAATCTGATTTTCAATATCAAAATATACAGAATAAGTGTCACCATTACTATTTCTAACTAAAAAAGTATGATCAGAGATCAAACTCCAAATATTCCTGCTATCAAATAAATAATTTAGATAATTAATATTACTGAAACTAGAACTGTCCCAACTAGGAATCTTTTTCTCCGCATCATTTTTCATAGGTTCTTCACTTCCACTGGTATGTCCAAGAGCATCAAGACTATCCATTGATTTACTTAGTCCACACCTATGTTCTAACTTCTTGTTAGACAACATCGAATTGAACCAACATTTTTCCATAGATTCTTTCTGCCCCCTATTTTATGAAAACCTAATACTAATAAATGAATAGTCATTCGATGAAGAAAAAATCATTTTCCTCTTTCTTTTTTCTTTCTTTTTCTTTCTCATCAGAATTCAAATGAAGCATATAATCCAATCATTAAGATTGTTAATGAAAAACGAGCGAGTCTTGAAAAGAAAGGATTCTCCTTTTGAGGAATCCGGTGAATCATTTCAATATTATGATAGTGATTATGATAGAATCTTTTCCTCAAAAAAAGATATATAAAGACAGGTTTCTCTCATGTAAAACTTTCAATTCTCATCAAAAAGATACATAGTTGTTTCTTCCCATAAATTAAAAATGAATTCTCGTCTCGTAGAATCTCGCGTCATATAGTCAAATAATAAAATGAGTTTCTATTACAACAGGGAACGAAAAAGACAATATACAGGATAGGGGTAGAGGGAATCCTTCCCTTGGCTTGAATAAAATGATCCACCAATCCAATCCCAAGGATCCATAATTCAGCCTATGGCTCCAACAATAAATAATAGAATAGATAAGTTGTTTAGTCTTCCTTCGATCTTATCTTATTATGTTTAGATTTTGTATATACTTGTATATCGTATTGTATATCGTAAGGTCTGTACATATAAAAGATATATGCAAATACACAAAGACCCTCATAGTTCATACTATAGGATTAGTATAAGATGTTTATTCTTTATTCGGCCCAATCTTTTCCTCAAAAAAAGAAAGATTGGGCCAAGTTTCATTGCAATAAATTAGGAGAACAAACAGGAATTGCTGAATTATACGCGCTTATTTTGTCTCTATATCTGGCGTATCCACTGGTTCGAACTCGAATGTGATCTCTTTCCATACTTCACAAGCAGCGGCTAGCTCAGGGCTCCATTTGCAAGCTTCACGAATAATATCATTACCTTCACGAGCAAGATCACGTCCCTCATTACGAGCTTGTACACATGCTTCTAAAGCCACCCGATTAGCTACTGCACCGGGTGCATTTCCCCAAGGGTGCCCTAAAGTTCCTCCACCGAACTGTAGTACGGAATCATCCCCAAAGATTTCGGTTAGGGCAGGCATATGCCAAACATGAATACCCCCTGAAGCCACGGGCAGAACACCTGGCATAGAGACCCAGTCTTGAGTGAAAAAAATACCACGACTTCGATCTTTTTCAATAAAATCATCACGTAATAAATCAACAAAACCCAAAGTCATCTCACGTTCCCCCTCCAGTTTACCCACTACTGTACCAGCGTGAATATGATCTCCACCAGACATACGTAATGCTTTAGCTAGTACACGAAAATGCATACCATGATTTTTCTGTCTATCGATAACTGCATGCATTGCGCGATGGATGTGAAGAAGTAGACCATTGTCGCGGCAATAATGAGCCAAGCTAGTATTTGCGGTGAACCCCCCAGTTAAGTAGTCATGCATTACGATAGGAACTCCCAATTCTCTGGCAAATACCGCTCTTTTGATCATTTCTTCACATGTACCCGCAGTTGCATTCAAGTAATGTCCTTTAATTTCACCCGTTTCGGCTTGGGCTTTAAAAAGTGCTTCGGCACAAAATAAGAAACGATCTCTCCAACGCATAAATGGTTGTGAATTTACATTTTCATCATCCT